AGGCATATATGATACTTGGGCTCCTGGAGGGGGAGATGTAAGAGAGATTACCAACTTGACACTTAGTCCGAGTGTTATATTTGGTTATTTACTAAAATCACCCTTTGGTGGAGAGGGATGGATTGTTAGTGTGGACGATTTGGAAGATATAATTGGAGGGCATGTATGGTTAGGTTTGATTTGTATATTTGGTGGAATCTGGCATATCTTAACCAAACCCTTTGCGTGGGCTCGCCGTGCACTTGTATGGTCTGGAGAAGCTTATTTGTCTTATAGCTTAGGTGCTTTATCTGTTTTTGGTTTTATTGCTTGTTGCTTTGTTTGGTTCAATAATACCGCTTATCCTAGTGAGTTTTACGGGCCCACTGGACCAGAAGCTTCTCAAGCTCAAGCCTTTACTTTTCTAGTTAGAGACCAGCGTCTTGGGGCTAACGTGGGATCCGCTCAAGGACCCACCGGTTTGGGTAAATATCTAATGCGTTCCCCAACCGGAGAGGTTATTTTTGGGGGGGAAACCATGCGTTTTTGGGATCTGCGTGCTCCTTGGTTAGAACCCCTACGGGGTCCCAATGGTTTGGACTTGAGTAGGCTGAAAAAAGACATACAGCCTTGGCAAGAACGGCGTTCTGCAGAATATATGACTCATGCTCCCTTAGGTTCTTTAAATTCCGTAGGTGGTGTAGCTACAGAGATCAATGCAGTTAATTATGTCTCTCCTAGAAGTTGGTTAGCTACCTCGCATTTTGTTCTAGGATTCTTCCTATTCGTAGGTCATTTATGGCACGCGGGAAGGGCTCGTGCAGCTGCAGCGGGATTTGAAAAGGGAATTGATCGTGATTTTGAACCTGTTCTTTCCATGACTCCTCTTAACTGAGACAGGAGATCTACTGCTTGAAAGAGACATTAATTTGATTTCACCATACATATTACATATTGGGTTGAAGTCATTTTAAAAAAGCATTCGCTTTTCCTTTCTTTTCGACTTTTTTTATATTTATACCTAATTTTTCGAATCTATTTATTGTTCGGGCTCGGCTAAGGGGTGGTATAGCCGAGCCATTCCCCCTTCTAAAACGATCCAAGCAAAACCAATAAAATAAACAAATCTATTCATCGAGCAAAAGAAAGGGAGAGAGAGGGATTCGAACCCTCGATAGTTCTATGTTTCGAACTATACCGGTTTTCAAGACCGGAGCTATCAACCACTCAGCCATCTCTCCACAAGAGAATTTCTATTTTATTCTTATTCCACCGAATAGAGCCTAACCCTATGAGTTGATACCATTCCTATCCATGGAACAAATATCCGGTATGAATCTAGAATTCTATAGAATTCTATTTTCTGTATATATATGCAGATGTATGATCCATGCATGTCCCTGTGAAGAAAAAAAGCAACCGCAACTCATGCTCGAAAAAGCGGTACGGTAAAAAAAAAAGGGGGGGTGGCAATAAAAAAGATAAGATCAATGGATTCATGGTAAAACCCCTCCATGATATGATACATTTTTTATTCAAAATCTTTAGTCGATAAGGGAATCAAACGATTTGATAAAGGGATCAAATGGTATAGTTCTTTTGTTGGTAAAAAGGAGGATTATAAAAATGAATATTGCTTTTCAATTGGCTGTTTTTGCATTAATTGCTATTTCATCAATTTTACTGATTAGTGTACCCGCTGTATTTGCTTCTCCCGACGGTTGGTCGAGTAACAAGAATATTGTATTCTCCGGCACATCATTATGGATTGGATTAGTCTTTCTAGTCGGTATTCTTAATTCTCTTATCTCTTAAACCTATTTGATATATATCCAAAAATGGAATGACCCCTCCTCCGAATTGTTTCAGATTCTGAGACACATAAAAATGAGATAGAAGCTCCCAAAACGAAAATAAAGAAAATAAAAAAAAAAAGATTTATAGGGAGGGGTCAAACTTCTTATATTGGAAAAAGATTCTAAAACTAAAAAACAAAATAGAAAATAGATTCCAACTTATCTTATAGAATGATAATGGAATTATATAGAATCTATATATAATATACATATATGGAAAGAAATAAATCTATATAGAAATATATAGAAATAGAATTCTATGGAAAGAAAGATCTCTCTCTCTCGCTTTTTTTTGTTCATTTTAATTTCTTATCTGGAATCACCCCTAGCTTACAAAACTACCTTAAAGAACACAGTCTCAGATCAAACTCTGCACAAATAGAATCCGTTTCTTACGTATAAAGAACAACAAATATGTGGATGCGGATATAGTCGAATGGTAAAATCTCTCTTTGCCAAGGAGAAGACGCGGGTTCGATTCCCGCTATCCGCCCCCCCCAAAAAAAATAGTAATGAATCTCTTGTTAACAAAATAAAACCAAACCACAATTCTTTTCTTTTGCCGATGAGGCGACACCCGGATTTGAACTGGGGAAAAGGGATTTGCAGTCCCCCGCCTTACCACTCGGCCATGCCGCCAAAACGATACAAAATATATGAAACCCCCTAAAAAAAAAGGGGGGGGTTTCAATTTCTTTCTTTTTTTTTTTTTATTGAAAAAGGAAAAGGTGTATTTTCAACCACAAAATAAAAAAGTCAGAACAAATTGGAACCCTTAACTACTCAACGTGAATTCATGAACTATTCTTGGATTCAAATCCAAGAATGTTTTTCCCTAACCTAATGAGATAAGAAAATCAAAATTGATACATAACTAATTGGTATTGATTCTTTTCTATAAAAAACATCCTTCTCAATTTCCATTATAATAGCAATTCTCGGTATATGTAAACCCCAGGACATAAATTGTTACACGGATATCATAAAATGGAATTGGGTTTCTTATCCATCTTTCTTATCCATATTGAATACCTCTCGGGAATTTTCGAGAAAAATTCTCATGCTTCCGTTTTGACACCTTTTTTTTTATTAAAAAAAAAAAGATTGAATAGAAAATTGAGCACAGCATGCGCTGTCACGAATGGGGCTGCAATAAAGGAAGAGACCATAGTTCTATCTTCGCATGCTTACTAAATATAAGTTTTAAGCACTTCAATCATATTATAAAAATTCTACTAAAAAAAGCAAGTAAGAATCTCCATTTTTTCCGCCAATTCTTTTTTGAACTTGAACGACGGAATCACGAAAAGGTTAAGTGCTAAAAAAGAAATTCTATTTATTATTATTATTTTATTGTATTAGGTCTTTATCTCATCAAAAGCTAAAATCTATAATTTTTTTTCTGGTATCCAGTCGAATTGAAAGATGTAATATCATAATATATTATAATAATGTTATAAATTGAATCACTTTTTTGTTTCGATATTCTATACAAAACTTCAAAAGTCTAGTTGGAATTTTTCAATTCCTTTTCGTTTGTATCTGTTGCAAATTCAAATTTGAGTATAAAATTCTATTTATTCCCCTGTGCAGTTTATAGATATGTCATACATTCCATATACGGAATACGGAGTTAGTTCAAATTTCATGTGATTCAGTAAACAAAATAGGAATTCTATCCTTGCTTGATCGATTCATATGATTCGATGAAGAATAAGAGCAAATAGTGGGATATATTCTCTAAATATAAATGGCGAAATTAAAAATGCTTGGGGGTAGAAATGGGGGAATGTCTACAATACCGGGGTTGAAGCAGATACAATTTGAAGGATTTTGTAGGTTCATTGATCAGGGATTAGCAGAAGAACTTTCTAAGTTTCCAAAGATTGAAGATAGAGATCAAGAAATAGAATTTCAATTATTTGTGGAAACATATCAATTGGTAGAACCCTTGATAAAAGAAAAAGATGCTGTATATGAATCACTCACATATTCTTCTGAATTCTATGTATCCGCGGGATTAATTCAGAAAACTAGTAGGGATATACAGGAACAAACCATTTTTATTGGAAACATTCCTCTAATGAATTACCTGGGAACTTCTATAGTAAATGGAATATACAGAATTGTAATCAATCAAATATTACAAAGCCCCGGTATCTATTATCGATCAAAATTGAATCATAACGGAATTGCAGTCTATACTGGCACGATAATATCGGATTGGGGAGGAAGATTAGAATTCGAAATTGATAGAAAAGCTAGGATATGGGCTCGTGTAAGTAGAAAACAGAAGATATCTATTCTAGTTTTACTATCAGCTATGGGTTCGAATTTAAAAGAAATCTTAGAGAATGTTCTCTACCCTGAGATTCTCTTGTCTTTCCTAGATGATGAGGAGAAAGAAAAGATTGGGTCACAAGAAAATGCCATTTTGGAATTTTATCAGCAATTTGCTTGTGTAGATGGAGATCTGGTATTTTCTGAATCTTTATGTGAGGAATTACAAAAAAAATTCTTTCAACAAAGATGTGAATTAGGAAGGGTTGGGCGGAGAAATATGAACCGAAGGCTTAATCTTGATATACCTCTGAACAATACATTTTTGTTACCGCGAGATATATTAGCAGCTGTGGATCGTTTGATTGCAATGAAATTTGGAATGGGTACACTTGACGATATGAATCATTTGAAAAATAAACGTATTCGTTCCGTAGGGGATCTCTTACAGGATCAATTCGGATTGGCTTTGGTTCGTTTAGAGCATATGGTTAGAGGAACTCTATGTGGAGCAATTGGGCATAAATTGATACCGAATCCTCAGAATTTGTTAACTTCAACTCCATTAACAACCACTTTTGAATCTTTTTTTGGATTACACCCATTATCTCAAGTTTTGGATCAAACTAATCCATTGGCACAAATTGTTCATGGTAGAAAATGGAGTTATTTAGGTCCGGGAGGATTGACAGGACGAACGGCTAGTTTTCAGATACGAGATATCCATCCTAGTTACTATGGGCGCATTTGTCCAATTGACACGTCTGAAGGAATCAATGTTGGACTTATCGGATCACTAGCAATTCATGCGAGGATTGGGCGTTGGGGGTCTATAGAAAGTCCATTTTTTTTAATCTCTGAGAGATTAAAAAAAGTACAGATGCTTTATTTATCACCAAATAGAGATGAATACTCTATGGTAATGACAGGAAATTCCTTGGCGCTGAATGGAGGTATTCAGGAAGAAGAGGTTGTTCCAGCCCGATACCGTCAAGAATTTATAACTATTGCATGGGAGCAAGTTCATCTTCGAAGTTTTTTTCCCTTCCAATATTTTTCTATTGGAGCTTCCCTCATTCCCTTTGTCGAGCATAATGATGCGAATCGGGCTTTAATGGGTTCTAATATGCAACGCCAAGCAGTTCCGCTTTCTGAGTCCGAAAAGTGCATTGTTGGAACTGGGTTAGAACGCCAAGTGGCTCTAGATTCGGGGGTTCCCACTATAGCCGAACACGAGGGAAGGGTCATTTATACTGATACGGACAAGATAATTTTATCGGGCAATGGGCATACTCTAAGCATTTCATTAGTTATGTATCAACGCTCCAACAAGAATACTTGTATGCATCAAAAACCCCACGTTCCGCGGGGGAAATTAATTAAAAAGGGACAAATTTTAGCAGACGGTGCTGCTACAGTTGGTGGCGAACTCGCTTTGGGAAAAAACATATTAGTAGCTTATATGCCCTGGGAAGGTTACAATTTTGAAGATGCGGTACTGATTAGTGATCGTTTGCTATATGGAAGTATTTATACTTCTTTTCACATACGGAAATATGAAATTCAGACGCATGTGACAAGTCATGGCCCTGAAAGAATTACTAGTGAAATACCGTCTCTAGAAGCTCATTTACTCCGAAATTTATCCACAAATGGAATTGTGATGCTGGGATCTTGGGTGGAGACGGGCGATATTTTAGTGGGTAAATTAACGCCCCAAAGCGCGTCATGGCATGCTCCGGAAGATAGATTAGTAAGAGCGATCCTTGGCATTCCGGTATCCGCCTCAAAGGAAACTTGTCTAAAACTGCCTAGAGGTGGGAGGGGTCGAGTTACTGATGTGAGATGGATCCAGAATAGAGGGGGTTCGAGTTCGAATCCAGAAAGGGTTTGTATATATATTTTACAGAAACGTGAAATAAAAGTCGGTGATAAAGTAGCTGGAAGACATGGAAATAAGGGTGTTGTTTCCAAGATTTTGCCTAGACAGGATATGCCTTATTTGCAAGATGGAAGACCAGTTGATATGATCTTCAATCCATTAGGGATACCCTCACGAATGAATGTAGGGCAGATATTTGAATGCTCGCTCGGGTTAGCGGGGAGTCTGCTAGATAGACATTATCGAATAGCACCTTTTGATGAGAGATATGAGCAAGAGGCTTCGAGAAAACTAGTATTTTCGGAGTTATATGAAGCTAGTAAGCAAACAGCGAATCCATGGGTATTTGAACCCGAGTATCCGGGAAAAAGCAGACTATTTGATGGAAGAACCGGAGATCCTTTTGAACAACCTGTTCTAATAGGAAAGCCCTATATTTTTAAATTAATTCATCAAGTTGATGATAAAATACACGGACGTTCAATTGGACCTTATGCAATTGTTACGCAACAACCCGTTAGAGGAAGGGCCAGGCAAGGGGGACAGCGGGTGGGAGAAATGGAAGTTTGGGCTCTAGAGGGATTTGGTGTTGCCCATATTTTACAAGAGATGCTTACTTATAAATCTGATCATATAACAGCTCGCCGAGAGATAGTCGGCCCTACGATCATTGGGGGGACAATACCTCAACCTAAGGAACCTGAGGATGCTCCCGAATCTTTTCGATTGCTCGTTAGAGAACTACGATCTTTGGCTCTGGAACTGAATAATTTCCTTATATCTGAGAAGAACTTTCAGATTAATAGGAAGGAAGTTTAATCATCGAAATGAATCAGAATTTTTTTTCTATGATTGATCAGTATAAACATCAACAACTCCGAATTGGATCAGTTTCTCCTCAACAAATAAGTGCTTGGGCCAAAAGAATCCTACCCAACGGGGAGACCATTGGGGAGGTAACAAGCCCCTATACTTTTTTTTATAACAGCGATAAACCCATAATAGGTGGATTATTTTGTGAAAGAATTTTTGGGCCTATAACAAGTGGGGTTTGTACTTGTGGAAATTATCGAGAAATCAGAGATAAAAAAGAAAACCCAAAATTTTGTGAACAATGCGGAGTAGAATTTGTTGATTCTCGGATACGGAGATATCAAATGGGCTATATTAAACTGGCATGCGCAGTAACTCATGTGTGGTATTTGAAACGTCTTCCTAGTTATATCGCAAATCTTTTAGATAAACCTCTTAAAGAATTAGAGGATCTAGTATACTGCGATGTGTGACTTGATCCAAATCCGAATTTTACAGATTCAGAATGAGAAACTGTCATTCCATTTAATCGAATTGGGATGCCCTGGGTCTGACATGTCTCTGGGGAGAGTAACATGAAGCTCAGAATTAGGGTTGTATTTAATACTCCCACACAAAAAGGGAATTGATCTATGGTCGATTCGGTAACAAATAAATATGAATTAAATTAATAGTTGTACCTCGTAAAAAAAAAAAAGACTTCGTGGAATTAACTCTTCCCTTTATTTTAGTAAGAAATGAGATTCTGCTCAAATAAGCAAATATGTCATGGTTGCAGAAGTCTATCCATCGCATATAGGCTTAAGGATATCATGGCATAACCGTCGAGGCGACGTAGGGACCTAAAAGATCGAATGGAGCGATACATGGACAAGTCAATCTCTTATCAATTACAAGGTATTCCTTAATCTTAATTAAGAATTAAGGGGGATTCCACATTCGAAAGGAAGGAGACTACTCAAGAATTTCACATTTCATTTCTTTTTTTTTATGTCCTTATTGATAATTCAGTAAATATAAAGAATTCACAAAATAGAAATAAAAAAAAAATAGAAATAAAAAGAAGAATGAATCAATGAAATGGTGCTTGGTCCTCATTGAGAACTTGAGTAAAGAGTAGATTTTTTAAGGGTTTTTTAAAATTTGAAAGCGGGAAACCCTTCTTTATCTTTATTTGTTTGGTATAACTACTTAAGCCGGATGAGGGGAAACTCTCACGTCCGATTTTGAAAGGGGGAGATCCCATTGGATCCTATCCAAATTGCTTGTTTGCTAGACCCGTAGTTAAAAAACCGACTTTCTTACGATTACGAGGTTCATTCAAATATGAAATCCAATCCTGGAAATACAGCATCCCACTCTTTTTTACTACCCCACGCTTCGAGACGTTTCGAAATCGCGAAATTTCTACCGGAGCGGGTGCTATCCGAGAACAATTAGCCGATCTGGATTTGAGAATTATTATAGATTATTCGTTAGTAGAATGGAAAGAATTAGGAGAAGAGGGGCCCAAGGACAATGAGTGGAAACATCGAAAAATTAGACGAAGAAAGGATTTTTTGGTTAGACGCATGCAATTAGCTAAGCATCTTATTCAAACAAATATAGAACCGGAATGGATGGTTTTATGTCTATTACCGGTTCTTCCTCCTGATTTGAGGCCATCTATTCAAATAGGTGGGGGAAAACAAATAAGCTCGGATATTAATGAACTCTATAAACGAGTTATCTTGCGGAATAATGCTCTTATCAATATCTTAAACACAGGTAGATATGCGCCGAGTGATTTAGTAATGTCTCAGGAGAAATTGATACAAGAAGCCGTGGATACACTTCTTGATGATGGAATCCGCGGACAACCAATGAGGGACGGTCATAATAAGGTTTACAAATCGTTTTCAGATCTAATTCAGGGAAAAGAGGGAAGATTTCGAGAAACTCTGCTTGGCAAACGGGTTGATTATTCGGGTCGTTCTGTCATTGTTGTAGGACCCTCGCTTTCATTACATCGATGTGGATTGCCCCGCGAAATAGCAATAGAGCTTTTCCAGACATTTTTAATTCGTGATCTAATTAGACAACATTTTGCTTCGAGCATAGTAGTTGCTAAGAGTCAAATTCGGGAAAAAGAACCCATTGTATGGGAAATACTTCGCGAAGTTATGCAGGGGCATCCCGTCTTGCTGAATAGAGCGCCTACTCTGCATAGATTAGGCATACAGGCATTCCAACCTATTTTAGTGGAAGGACGCGCGATTTCTTTACATCCATTAGTTTGTAAGGGATTCAATGCGGACTTTGATGGGGATCAAATGGCTGTTCATGTGCCCTTATCTATGGAAGCTCAAGCAGAAGCTCGGTTACTTATGTTTTCTCATATGAATCTTTTGTCTCCAGCTATTGGGGATCCCATTTCCGTCCCAACCCAAGATATGCTTATTGGGCTTTATATATTAACGAGTGGGAATCGTCGGGGTATTTGTTCAAATAGGTATAATTTTTGTAGTCGCAGAAAGTATCAAAATGAAAGAATTTACCATAATAACTATAACTATAAGTATAAGAAAGAAGAAGGGCCTTTTTTTTGTAATTCCTATGATGCAATTGGAGCTTATCGACAGAAAAGAATTCATTTAGATAGTCCTTTGTGGCTCCGGTGGCGACTAGATCAACGACCTATTTCCGCAAGAGAAGCTCCCATCGAAGTTCACTACGAATCTTTGGGTACCTATCATGAGATTTATGGGCACTATCTAATAGTAAGAAGTATAAAAAAAGGAATTCGTTGTATATACATTCGAACCACCATTGGTCATATTTCCTTTTATCGAGAGATTGAAGAAGCTATACAAGGATTTTTCCGGACCTGTTCATAGGATATCTAATTATCTGGATGGTATCTAAACTCAATTCTACAATACCGGTGTGAATTCGGGTCTCTCCGGTTCAACTAGGATCATAGTTCTTGCATTTCTACGCGAATCAAGATCAAGAAAAGGAAGTTTTCCAATCATTGACTCAAATCCATTGTCGAACTCCGTGGAGCAAAATATGGAGGTACTTATGGCAGAAGGGGCCAATCTAGTCTTTCACAATAAAGTGATAGATGGAACTGCCATTAAACGACTTATTAGCAGATTAATAGACCACTTCGGGATGGCATATACATCACACATCCTGGATCAAATAA